AGAATTTATCCTGGAAGCAGAAGAACTGCTGAAACTGCGCGAAACCATCACAAGAGTTTATGTACAAAGAACGGGCAAACCCCTATGGGTTGTATCCGAAGATATGGAAAGGGATGTTTTTATGTCAGCAACAGAAGCCCAAGCTCATGGAATTGTTGATCTTGTAGCGATTGAATAAAAAAAAATAGCAGTAAGTTTAAGCAAATCGCCACTTTGCGATTTTCTCTTCTTACTTATTACCGGGTTTAATAATATTCTATTCATCTATTAAATAGAGAAGTAATTCATAATCATCCGGTTAGGATCGATCTAAACCAGCCCATTTATTATGTATACGATTCAACATGCCAACTATTAAACAACTTATTAGAAACACAAGACAGCCAATCAGAAATGTCACGAAATCCCCCGCTCTTGGGGGATGTCCTCAGCGTCGAGGAACATGTACTAGGGTGTATGTGCGACTCGTTCAGATCACCATTGGTAGAAAAAAAAGGGAAAGAAATTTTCCAGTATCAATGATCAGTACTAGTGAATAGTATAAAATGGAAGGAAGAAGGTCGTTCACTATCTATATATCGAAAACTAAAAAAAAAGATCTATTCAATTCTTCTATTGTATATGAAATTTATGGTTTCCGATGAGAAAAAATTCCTCATTGGTAACAAATAGTTATTCATTAAGCGGGGAAATCCTATTTTCAAAGCCGAAATCTTATGCCTATACTCTTGCAAAAACGGACTAAGAGGGTCAGCTACCCCATCCAATTTTCATAATTAAATACCGTTACTGTATAGGTAGATCTCGTTGTGAAAGACCTATTACTAGATAATTCATAGGTAGAGCCGAAGAATGTAAACTGTACAACTTGCTAATAGCATTGATTAAATGAAGTAAGGGACTCCGGTATATATAGAGGACCTCACCGTTTAAGACATAACCATAGAAACGATGGAATCCACTATTTCGTTATTCATTTCTATTTATTACTTTTTTCTGTTTTTTGATACCTAGTATCAATACTCGTTTCGAGGTAAAATGACTATAAAAAAAGAAAAGACAAATCGTGGTCGGGAAGGTTATAGTAGCAAAAGCCATTGGAATTTTTATTTTATACATTGGAAGAATCCGTTTTGTTATTAATAAACTAGGAAAAGGGAAAAGAATAACTGAAAGAAAGGAAATCAATTAGTTATTCATGAAAGTTTCATTTATTCAATGACTAGAATTAGACGAGGATATATAGCTCGGAGACGTAGAACAAAAATTCGTTTATTTGCATCAAGCTTTCGGGGGGCTCGTTCAAGACTTACTCGAACAATTATTCAACAGAAAATAAGATCTTTGGTTTCGTCTCATCGAGATAGAGATAGGAAAAAGATAGATTTTCGTCGTTTGTGGATCACTCGGATAAATGCAGTAATTCGCGGGAATAGAGTATCCTATAGTTATAGTCGATTAATACACAATCTGTACAAGAGACAGTTGCTTCTTAATCGTAAAATACTTGCACAAATAGCTATATTAAATAGGAATTGTCTTTATATGATTTCTAATGAGATCAGATCATAAAATAAAAAAGGAAATTGTAAGGAATTTGTCAGAATATTTTAAATGGAGTTCGCTGGAGAATGAACTCCGGGAAGGTAGAGTAGAAATTAGTATGATAAAGAGAATATGATAAAGTCGTTCAAAATGAAATGAGCGAATATGTCCAATATCCAATAAAAAAAAGATTTCTTCTTCTTCCCCAATTTTTTTCTTACGATTTTTCGAACAAAATATCAATCTGTGTTTGAGTTCGGATTTTTATTTGGGTTCAATTGAGGAGTAAAGTAAGTCTACTTTTTTTTATTTATTTATGGTTCTAAGACCAGTAGCTCCGGCGGTCGACTCGCTTCTTTCAAATTGTTTCTCATTATTAAGAAAAGGTAACAAAGATAAAATACGAGCTTGTTTTATAGCAATAGTAATTAATCGTTGTTGTTTTAAGGTTAATCTATTTACCCGTCTAGATAATATTTTTCCTTGTTCACTAATAAATCGACTAATTAAACTCATGTTTCTATAATCAATTCGATCCCCCGATTGGATCGGGGGCAAACGCCTACGAAAAGATCGCTTGGATTTAAGAAAGAGTCGCTTGGATTTTTCCATGGTTTGTTTATTCCTTATCCTCAAAATCCTATTTCAATTTGATCCAAAAAGATTTCAAATTCAAAATATAGGATTTGATTTGGCTTTTTTTTAGTTAGTTATATTATGTTAACTAAAATGAAAATATATAGAATAATATGCTATATATAGAATATGTCCTTTTCGTGTTACTTGTAAGAGTGACACACAGGCACTTGATTCGAGTTATTTCTTTATCTCCCCGTGAATCGTATGTTTGTAACAATAGGGACAGAATTTTCTCAATTCCAATCGACTAGGCGTATTGTGTCGATTCTTTTGAGTAATATATCTGGAAACACCCCTTGATTCCTTATTAAGACCGTTTCTAACACAGTTGGTACATTCTAAAATAACCGTTACTCGGACATCTTTACCCTTGGCCATGAACCTCCTTTGCGTTTTTGATTCAACCAATTCTTCTACTTTCTGCGAAAAAAGAAATAAAAAAATAAGAAGTAAAACAACAAACTAATATTTAGGTATATTTTGAATCGAATTCGATTCAATGTACAGTATTTTATTAAAAGATCTTGTATGATCTTCTTGCCCTAGACACATTTCTGTTCTCACAATATTATTTCTAAATGGAATTGGAGAAAACCCGAATTTCGCCGAGGTTGAATCTACTTTTTTATTTCTCTTTCCTCCTTTCTTGATTATAGTTCTACTTAATATATTGTATCGAATTCGATTTTTTCTAAAAAAAAAAAGAGGGGGAGGGATTAGTCACAAATCTTTTGATTCTACCTCTAATCTTCTTCACCCCTTCCCATGTCAATAACTAGAATGAAAAAAAAGGGAATGTCAACGCATCCGGAAATAAACGATTGATCTCTATCAAAAGACCTGCTAAAGCCCCAAACCATAGAGTACTTAGTACCGGTGCCACGGAAAGATATGTTTTTAGATCTCGCATTTTAAATCCTCCTTCTTTATTCTTTTTATTTATTGTATTATTTATTGTAATGCCTAATGTTAATACATATATGATCCGATATAATATATATGTAAGTAGTTAAGGACCGCTTGTATTTGTACACGGAATTCCTAATTCCAATTGAAATCTACAATGATTCGGTAGATAAGATTTTTCTTTTCTTAAAACCGAAAAAGACGTCCCTTCCGACTGAGCATTCCCAAAAAATATTCCCTTTTTTAGTTATTTTTTACGATGGGTTTCATATTCATGTGTATATAAGCCTTCTACTATTATTATATGTTACATGAGAATAAAAAAAAGAAATGGCAAGATAACTTGGATATATCAATGGAGAAAATAAGGATTTTGAAAACAAGACAGGGATTCTATAAAATGACACTGTAGACCAATTGAAAGGGATGTAGCGCAGCTTGGTAGCGCGTTTGTTTTGGGTACAAAATGTCACGGGTTCAAATCCTGTCATCCCTACCTATTACTTCTCGTCTGAGCAGTAACGAGGGATTTATTGAAATCGATTAAAATCAGGCATACATAATCTTTTTTTATTATATCATATTCTATATGATAGTCTTATGCATACAAGATGTATTCGGGTTATAAAAAAAATCTTCTTCTTTTTTTTTTAGTTTTAGCTAGTGTGATAATGATAAGAAGATAAGAAAGCGCTCTTAGTTCAGTTCGGTAGAACGTGGGTCTCCAAAACCCGATGTCGTAGGTTCAAATCCTACAGAGCGTGATTCCATTCTTGGTTAGGTTAGTCCCAAAATTACAATTAAATAATTGACCAGTAATCTTAATTTGACCTCCTTTGGATTAAAGAAAAGAGGAGGTCAATTAAAAAAAAAAAGATGTTAATTAATTTAATCAAAGATCCAACTGATCACCACGTCTGTATTGTAAATATGCAGTTACAAATAATCCAGCTAAAGTAATAGGAATTAGACCTAAGACAATTCCAAATAGAAAAACTTCAATCATTTCAATTTTTTTGAAAGGGAAAAAGGAGAGGTAATATCTATCCCTACATATTAATCCGCATTGCTCATGAATCTCAATGACCACTAATTGGAAATTGACTCTCTAAGGAAATATAGAGTCTATCAATACCACAGAAAGATTTCTTTTTATGCGTTGTGTTCATTCAATTAATTTCAAATAAGTCGTATCTTGGTCAGACCAATAAAGAGAGCTGAGGTTATAGTTAAAGCTGCTAGTAGAAAACCGAAATAACTAGTTATAGTAAGCATGAAGATGAAGGAGCTAAATGAAATGTGTTCTTTTTATACATATGTTTAGAAAGCACTTCCCTAAATTTCAATATACGAAGATAAGCAAAAATACCAATTCAAATGAAAGAATAAGTTCAATTGATAGTTGTTAATTCATCAATCATTATAGACGGGATTAACAAAAACATAGAGTAAGGGAGGTAGAAAAAGAGATCAATTAATCATTTGTAATGTCTACCTATCCCTTAATTTCGAATCAAGTGATTCATTAGATAATTCTTGAGTAGACTAATATTAAAATAATAAAATAGTAAGAAATTCGAATCCATATAGAACAAAATTTGAAAATCATTTATCTTTTCTTTTGATCTTTTTTTTTAATCGTATCGAATCTATTTTTCGATTTTAGAATAAAGAGTGACCTTATAACAATAACACCTTTTTTTCTTGTCATTTGAGATATTATGTGAATGAATCTACTCCTGAATTTAATGAGTAAAAATGAAAATAAATAAAGTAAAAATAACAAAGGTATCGTACAACTGATCAAATCACTCACGAAAATCAAATCTTTATTTTTGTCCAACTCGATTCTAAGACTAGTAATTCCTATAATTTTTTCTTTCTTTTCTAGGTTCTACATTTTTTTTCCA